GCTAACGTAGCTTAAAAGTAAAGCATAACCTTGAAGACGTTAAGATAAGCCCTAGCAGGCTTCGTAAGCACAAAGGCTTGGTCCTGGCTTTATTATTGACTTTAACCAGATTTACACATGCAAGTATCCGCACCCCCGTGAGAATGCCCTACAGTTTCCCTCAGGAGACAAGGAGCTGGTATCAGGCACATGATTTTCATAGCCCACAACACCTTGCTTTGCCACACCCTCAAGGGAATTCAGCAGTGATAAACATTAAGCTATAAGTGAAAACTTGACTTAGTCAAGGCTAAAAGGGCCGGTAAAACTCGTGCCAGCCACCGCGGTTATACGAGAGGCCCAAGTTAATATTAGCGGCGTAAAGAGTGGTTAGACACGCTTAAGAACTAAGGCCGAACGTTTTCATAGCTGTTATACGTTTTTGAAAATAAGAAGCACAACTACGAAAGTGGCCTTATAATTTTGAACCCACGAAAGCTAAGGCACAAACTGGGATTAGATACCCCACTATGCTTAGCCCTAAACATTGATACTTTTTACACTACTATCCGCCCGGGGACTACAAGCATTAGCTTTAAACCCAAAGGACTTGGCGGTGCTTAAGATCCCCCTAGAGGAGCCTGTTCTAGAACCGATAATCCGCGTTTAACCTCACCCTCCCTAGTTTTTTCCGCCTATATACCGCCGTCGTCAGCTTACCCCGTGAAGGTTTAATAGTGAGCAAAAATGGCACAGCCCAAAACGTCAGGTCGAGGTGCAGCGTATGAGAGGGGAAGAGATGGGCTACATTCCCTAAGAATAGGAGTAATACGGATAATATATTGAAACATATATTTTAAGGAGGATTTAGCAGTAAGCGGAAGCTAGTATGCTCCGCTGAACCCGGCCCTAAAGCGCGTACACACCGCCCGTCACTCTCTCCTAGTCTTATAATATTTTATTTATAATAAACCCCATTAGCAAAGGGGAGGCAAGTCGTAACATGGTAAGTGCACCGGAAGGTGTACTTGGATTAATCAAGATGTAGCTAAAACAGTAAAGCATCTCTCTTACACTGAGAAGTCGTCCGTGCAAATCGAACCATTTTGACACCCAACAGCTAGCCTTACACCATGAATAAAACAAACCCTGTTAATAACCCCAAAAACACCGACTATTAAACAACAAACCATTTTTCCCCCCAAGTATGGGCGACAGAAAAGGATACCACATGCGCCATAAAAAAGTACCGCAAGGGAACGCTGAAAAAGAAATGAAATAAACCAGTAAAGTTAAAAAAAGCAGAGACTTACACTCGTACCTTTTGCATCATGACTTAGCTAGTAAAGACCAAGCAAAAGGCACTTTAGTTTGACTTCCCGAAACTAAGTGAGCTACTCCAAGACAGCCTAAAAGCAGGGCTAACCCGTCTCTGTGGCAAAAGAGTGGGGCGATCTTAGAGTAGAGGTGACAAACCTATCGAACTTAGTCATAGCTGGTTGCCTAAGAAATGAATAGGAGTTCAGCTTTTTGATTTCTCACCTCAAATTTATTTTATATTTGTTTGACGCAGATAAGTACCAAAAAAGTTAATTAAAGGGGGTACAGCTCCTTTAAAACAAGACACAACTTCCTCAGCCGGGTAAGGATCATAATTATTAAGGTAGAAATGCTTTAGTGGGCCTGAAAGCAGCCACCTATAAGAAAGCGTTAAAGCTCATTCATAGCCCCTCCCCCCGTCAATTTAGATAACAAATCCTAGCCCGCTAATTTTATTAGGCCGCCCCATGCCTACATGGGGGCGATCCTGCTAATATGAGTAATAAGAAAAATTCAAAATTTTCTCCTTGCACGCGTGTAAATCGAAACGGACCCCCCACCGAAACTTAATCGGCCCCAAAAAGAGGGTAATGAACTACCAACCCTAATAACAAGAAAAACACCCAAAAATTAACCGTTAACCCCACACTGGTGTGCCTACAAGGAAAGACTAAAAGAAAAAGAAGGAACTCGGCAAATAAAAGCCTCGCCTGTTTACCAAAAACACCGCCTCTTGTATACAAAAAATAAGAGGTCACGCCTGCCCTGTGACAAAAGTTTAACGGCCGCGGTATTTTGACCGTGCAAAGGTAGCGCAATCACTTGTCCTTTAAATGAAGACCTGTATGAATGGCATCACGAGGGCTTAACTGTCTCCTTTTTCCAGTCAATGAAATTGATCTCCCCGTGCAGAAGCGGGGATAAAACCATAAGACGAGAAGACCCTATGAAGCTTTAGACGCAAGACAGATCTTGTTAAACACTTCAAAATAAAGAAATAAACTTAAAGAACCCTGCTCCGATGTCTTTGGTTGGGGCGACCACGGGGAAACAAAAAACCCCCATGCGGACTGAGAAAACAATTCTCACAACCAAGAGCCACAGCTCTAGTTAACAGAATTTCTGACCTTTAGATCCGGCAATGCCGATCAACGGACCGAGTTACTCTAGGGATAACAGCGCAATCCCCTCTTAGAGCTCCTATCGACGAGGGGGTTTACGACCTCGATGTTGGATCAGGACATCCTAATGGTGCAGCAGCTATTAAAGGTTCGTTTGTTCAACGATTAAAGTCCTACGTGATCTGAGTTCAGACCGGAGTAATCCAGGTCAGTTTCTATCTATGCTATGATCTTTTCCAGTACGAAAGGACCGAAAAGAAGAGGCCAATGCTTAAAGCACGCCTCACCCCCACCTAATGAGGCCAACTAAATTAGGCAAAAGGGCATATCCCTTTTGCCTAATATAACGGCATGTTAAGGTGGCAGAGCCCGGTGATTGCAAAAGACCTAAGCCCTTTTTACAGAGGTTCAAGTCCTCTTCTTAACTATGATTTCTGCCCTTCTCACCTACATTCTCAGCCCATTAGCCTATATGGTCCCTATTTTATTAGCCGTTGCCTTTTTTACTCTGCTTGAACGAAAAGTTCTAGGCTATATACAACTTCGAAAAGGCCCTAACATCGTAGGACCTTTCGGCCTCCTACAACCTATCGCCGATGGGGTTAAACTATTTATTAAAGAACCTGTATACCCCTCCACTGCCTCCCCAGCCCTTTTCTTGCTCATACCAGCACTAGCCCTTGCACTATCATTAACACTTTGAGCCCCCCTGCCAATACCATTTCCAGTGCTTGATTTAAATCTTGGCATCTTGTTTATTCTTGCCCTTTCAAGTTTAGCCGTTTATTCAATTCTAGGCTCAGGCTGAGCATCTAATTCAAAATATGCCTTAATCGGGGCCCTCCGTGCCGTCGCCCAAACAATCTCCTACGAAGTTAGCCTCGGCCTAATTTTATTAAATGCCATTATCATTACCGGGGGCTTCACCCTACAAACCTTCAGCACAGCTCAAGAAAGCGTTTGATTAATCTTCCCCGCATGGCCACTAGCCGCAATATGGTACGTTTCTACCTTAGCAGAAACAAACCGAGCCCCCTTTGATCTAACCGAGGGGGAGTCTGAATTAGTGTCCGGCTTTAACGTAGAATACGCCGGGGGCCCCTTCGCCCTTTTCTTTCTAGCAGAATATGCCAACATTCTATTAATAAACACGCTTTCAGCCACCTTATTCCTCGGAGCCTCTTACATTCCCCTCGTGCCCGAACTAACAACAATCAACTTAATAATAAAGGCAGCTCTCCTCTCCACCCTATTTTTGTGGGTGCGTGCCTCATACCCCCGTTTGCGATATGATCAACTTATGCACCTCGTCTGAAAAAACTTTCTTCCACTAACCTTGGCTTTTGTAATTTGACACCTCTCTCTCCCAATCGCCTTCGCAGGACTACCCCCACAATTTTAAAACACCAAGGAGCCGTGCCTGAAGTAAAGGGCCACTTTGATGTAGTGAACCATAAGGGTTAAAGTCCCTTCCGCTCCTTTTCTCAAACTTAGAAAGAAGGGCTTCGAACCCCACCTGAAGAGATCAAAACTCTTAGTGCTCCCACTACACCACTTTCTAGTAAAGTCAGCTAATTAAGCTATCGGGCCCATACCCCGAAAATGAAGGTTAGACCCCTTCTTTTACTAATGTCACCCTATATCCTGACCTTTTTACTTTTCGGACTCGGCCTAGGCACAACTATCACCTTCGCAAGCTCGCACTGACTCCTCGCCTGAATAGGCCTTGAAATTAATACTCTTGCAATACTGCCTTTAATAAGCCAAAACAAGCACCCACGGGCGGTAGAAGCAACTACCAAATATTTTCTTACACAAGCAACGGCAGCCGCCGTACTTTTATTTGCCACCACCACCAACGCATGACTTACGGGGGAATGAGACATCCAACAAATAGCACACCCCTTTCCAGTCACAGTCGCCATTATAGCCTTAGCACTAAAAATTGGCATTGCCCCAACACACGCCTGACTGCCAGAAGTCCTCCAAGGCCTTGATCTAACTACAGCCCTAATTTTGTCAACATGACAAAAACTAGCCCCCTTTATCCTAATATATCAACTTCAACCAAACTGCCCCACCCTCTTGATAGCCCTTGGCCTTCTTTCTTCCCTAATCGGGGGGTGAGGCGGACTAAATCAAACACAGCTACGAAAGATCCTCGCATACTCCTCAATCGCACACTTCGGATGAATAATAATTATTATTTCAATTTTTCCGACTTTAGCCCTACTGACACTTCTTACTTATTTTATTATGTCCTTATCCGCCTTCTTAACCTTTAAATTAAATAAAGCAACTAGCATCAATATGCTAGCAAACTCATGAAATAAGGCACCTGCCCTCACAGCCCTTTCTCCCTTAATTCTCTTATCATTAGGCGGCCTTCCCCCCTTAACCGGTTTTATACCAAAATGACTAATTATCCAAGAACTAACCAAACAAGAACTTAACACCCTAGCCACCCTCGCGGCCTTCACAGCCCTACTAAGTTTGTATTTTTACTTACGATTGTCGTACGCAATAACTTTAACCATGTCCCCCAATACCCTGACAGGGACTATCCCCTGGCGCCTTCAATCTAACTCCCTCTCTATACCACTAGCCATCACGACCGTTGCAACAATCTCTCTTCTACCAGTTTTACCCGGCATAACAACTCTTCTAAAACTCTAAGAGGCTTAGGTTAACACTAAACCAAGGGCCTTCAAAGCCCTAAACGAGAGTGAAAATCTCCCAGCCCCTGATAAGACTTGCAGGATACTAACCCACATCTTCTGTATGCAAAACAGACACTTGAATTAAGCTAAAGCCTTACTAGACGAGCAGGCCTCGATCCTACAAATACTTAGTTAACAGCTAAGCGTCCAAACCAGTGGACATCCGCCTACTTTCCCCGCCTGCCTTTAAAAAGGCGGGGAAAGCCCCGGTCGAAGCTATTCGACCTCTTGGGATTTGCAATCTCATATGTTAAACACCTCGGGGCCTGGTAAAAAGAGGACTTGAACCTCTGTTCATGGGGCTACAAACCACCGCCTACGTCTCGGCCATCTTACCTGTGGCAATCACACGCTGATTTTTTTCGACCAATCACAAAGATATCGGCACCCTTTACTTAATCTTTGGTGCATGGGCCGGAATGGTCGGTACCGCTCTAAGCCTGCTTATTCGAGCTGAACTGTGCCAGCCGGGGGCTCTTCTCGGGGACGACCAGATCTACAATGTAATCGTTACGGCTCACGCTTTTGTAATAATCTTCTTTATAGTAATGCCCGTAATGATTGGGGGCTTCGGAAACTGACTTGTACCCCTCATGATCGGGGCACCAGACATGGCTTTTCCTCGAATGAACAACATGAGTTTTTGACTCCTACCCCCATCTTTTTTATTACTATTAACATCTTCAGGGGTTGAAGCTGGTGCTGGTACGGGCTGAACCGTCTACCCCCCACTAGCCAGCAACCTAGCACATGCGGGCGCATCTGTAGATTTGACAATTTTTTCACTACACCTGGCAGGTGTATCATCTATCTTGGGGGCTATTAACTTTATTACCACAATTATTAACATAAAACCGCCCGCAATCTCTCAATATCAAACACCCTTATTTGTGTGGGCCGTGTTAGTCACGGCCGTACTTCTCCTTCTGTCCCTTCCCGTTTTAGCCGCTGGAATCACAATGCTTTTAACAGACCGGAATCTAAACACAACCTTTTTTGACCCTGCAGGCGGTGGAGACCCTATTTTATACCAGCATTTATTTTGATTCTTTGGTCACCCAGAAGTATACATTCTAATCCTCCCCGGATTTGGCATGATTTCACACATTGTGGCCTACTATGCTGGTAAAAAGGAGCCCTTCGGCTACATGGGCATGGTGTGGGCTATAATAGCAATCGGTTTATTGGGGTTTATCGTGTGGGCCCACCACATGTTTACCGTGGGAATAGACGTGGACACTCGAGCTTACTTCACCTCCGCCACTATAATTATTGCCATTCCTACCGGTGTAAAAGTATTCAGCTGGCTTGCCACCATCCACGGGGGCGCCATTAAATGAGATGCCCCCTTTTTATGGGCCCTAGGCTTCATTTTCTTATTTACAGTGGGCGGCTTAACTGGCATTATCTTAGCCAACTCCTCCCTAGACATTGTACTCCACGACACATATTATGTAGTAGCACACTTCCACTACGTTCTGTCAATAGGCGCTGTGTTTGCCATTATAGGCGGCTTCGTACACTGATTCCCCCTATTCACAGGCTACACCCTTCACGAAACGTGAGCAAAAGCCCACTTTAGTCTCATGTTCCTGGGCGTAAACCTAACTTTTTTCCCACAACACTTTTTAGGGCTCGCAGGAATGCCTCGACGTTACTCTGACTACCCAGATGCCTATACTCTTTGAAACTCAGTTTCTTCCATTGGCTCCCTTGTATCACTCGCAGCAGTTTTAATGCTTTTATTTATTATCTGAGAAGCTTTTGTTGCTAAACGAGAAGTCTTAGCTGTGAGTTTAACCACAACAAACGTAGAATGATTACACGGCTGTCCCCCTCCTTACCACACATTCGAAGAGCCCGCTTTTGTCCAAGCACCAGCCTACGCTCGAGAAAGGGAGGAATTGAACCCCCATAAGTCAGTTTCAAGCCAACCACATAACCGCTCTGTCACTTTCTTCATAAGGTGCTAGTAAAACCATTACACTGCCTTGTCAAGGCAAAGTTGTGGGTTAGACCCCCGCGCATCTTACTATTAATGGCTCATCCTCTCATATTAGGATTTCAAGACGCTGCTTCCCCCGTAATAGAAGAATTACTTTTTTTTCACGATCATGCCCTAATAATTGTCGCCTTAATTAGCGCTTTTGTATTCTACATTATTCTTATAATGGTGTCTGCAAAGTCGACTGACAAAAACATCTTAGACTCACAAGAGATTGAGATTATTTGAACCGTTTTACCTGCCATTATTCTTATCATAATTGCTCTTCCTTCTTTACGAATTTTATACCTCATAGATGAGATTAACTACCCCCATTTAACAATCAAAGCCATGGGCCATCAATGATACTGAAGCTATGAGTACACAGACTTCGAAAACCTTCAATTTGACTCCTATATAATCCCCACTCAAGACCTCTCTCCTGGGGGATTCCGTCTCCTAGACGCCGACCATCGAATGGTGGTACCAGTAGAATCCCCCATTCGTGTTATAGTGACTGCTGATGACGTCCTCCACTCCTGGGCCCTCCCATCTCTAGGCATTAAACTCGATGCAGTCCCGGGGCGACTTAACCAAACAGCACTTATCGCTTCTCATTCGGGTATCTTTTACGGGCAGTGTTCAGAAATCTGTGGGGCCAACCACAGCTTTATGCCAATTGTAGTAGAAGCAGTACCCCTGGAACACTTCGAAAATTGGTCTTATTTAATAATCAAAGACGCCTCACTAAGAAGCTTTTACGGCCCAAGCGTTAGCCTTTTAAGCTAAAGACTGGTGGCTACCAACCACCCCTAGTGAAATGCCCCAACTTAACCCCGCCCCCTGATTAGCAATTTTAATTTTCTCTTGATTCGTATTTTTAACTATCATTCCCCCAAAAGTCATAACCCACACATTTCCTAACGAGCCCGTATTTAAAAGCACCAAAAAATCAACAACAGAACCCTGAAACTGACCATGGTATTAAACTTTTTTGACCAGTTTGCAAGCCCCATTTTTTTAGGCCTACCTTTAATTGTTCTAGCCCTGACGCTCCCCTGACTACTCTTCCCTTCCCCATCAACCCGATGACTGCCCAACCGTATAACCTCCCTTCAAGGGTTGTTTATTAGCTCTTTTACACAACAACTACTCCTCCCCCTTAATAAAGGGGGCCACAAGTGGGCTCTCCTTTTTACCTCCTTAATAATTTATTTAGTCTCCTTAAACATACTAGGCCTGATGCCTTATACATTTACCCCTACGACACAACTCTCAATAAACCTGGGCCTGGCCGTTCCTCTTTGACTTGCTACTGTTATTATTGGCCTACGCAACCAACCAACTCATGCCCTAGGCCACTTATTACCAGAAGGTACCCCCACCCCCCTGATTCCCATCTTGATTATTATCGAAACAATCAGCTTATTCATTCGACCCCTTGCCCTAGGGGTCCGACTCACGGCCAACCTAACAGCCGGCCACCTTTTAATCCAACTTATTGCCACAGCCACCTTCGTCCTGCTCCCTCTCATGCCCACCGTGGCTGTTCTAACAGCAGTCCTATTGTTTTTATTAACCCTCCTCGAAATCGCTGTTGCTATAATTCAGGCCTACGTCTTTGTGCTCCTGCTAAGCCTATATTTACAAGAAAACGTCTAATGGCCCACCAAGCTCACGCATACCACATAGTTGACCCCAGCCCCTGACCCCTAACTGGCGCAGCTGCCGCTTTTTTAATAACATCCGGCCTTGCAATATGATTCCATTTCAACTCAACAGTATTAATAACTCTCGGCCTAGTTCTTCTTATTTTAACTATAATTCAATGGTGACGAGACATCATCCGAGAAGGCACGTATCAGGGCCAACATACTTCTTCTGTCCAAAAAGGCTTGCGATACGGCATGATTTTATTCATCACCTCTGAAGTCTTCTTTTTTATTGGGTTCTTTTGGGCCTTTTATCACTCAAGCCTCTCCCCCACCCCTGAGCTCGGAGGTGTTTGACCCCCCTCAGGCATCACACCTTTGGACCCATTCGAAGTCCCACTACTTAATACAGCAGTCCTCCTTGCTTCTGGCGTTACAGTCACATGGGCCCACCACAGCATTATAGCCGGCGAACGAAAACAAGCAATTCACTCTCTAACACTAACAATTATCCTTGGTTTTTATTTTACTGCCCTTCAAGCCATAGAATACTACGAGGCCCCCTTTACAATCGCTGATGGTGTCTATGGGTCCACCTTTTTCGTTGCCACAGGTTTCCACGGCTTACACGTAATCATTGGCTCCACTTTTTTAGCCGTATGCCTCCTCCGACAAATCCGGTACCACTTCACCTCGGAGCACCACTTCGGCTTCGAAGCAGCTGCTTGATACTGACACTTTGTTGACGTTGTTTGACTATTCTTATATATCTCTATCTACTGATGAGGATCTTAGTCTTTCTAGTATTAAAACAAGTATAAGTGACTTCCAATCACCCGGTCTTGGTTAAAACCCAAGGAAAGATAATGAACCTCCTCGTAGTAGTCATCTCTATCGCCGCCGCTTTGTCAACCGTATTAATTATTATTTCATTCTGACTCCCACAAATAAATCCCGACCACGAAAAACTCTCCCCCTACGAATGCGGCTTTGATCCCCTAGGGACAGCTCGATTGCCTTTCTCCCTTCGATTTTTCCTAGTCGCCATTCTATTTCTCCTCTTCGACCTAGAAATTGCTCTTTTACTTCCCCTGCCCTGAGGAGACCAACTTGCTTCCCCCGTCTTAACCTTTTTATGGGCCACAGCCATTTTAATCCTACTAACCCTCGGACTGATCTATGAGTGAACCCAAGGAGGCCTAGAGTGAGCCGAATAGGTAATTAGTCTTAATAAAACATTTGATTTCGGCTCAAAAATTTATGGTTAAAATCCATAATTACCCGCATGTCCCCGACCCACTTCGCTTTTTCATCCGCTTTTATCCTAAGCCTCTCAGGCCTTACCTTTTACCGGGTCCACCTCCTATCCGCCCTATTATGTTTAGAAGGGATAATGCTTTCACTATTCATCGGGATCTCATTATGAACGCTTCAACTAGACTCTACTGGGTCTTCAGCCACCCCCATGTTTCTTTTAGCATTTTCAGCCTGCGAAGCCAGCGCAGGCTTGGCCCTATTAGTTGCCACAGCCCGCACCCACGGCACAGATCGTCTACAAAACCTAAACCTTCTACAATGCTAAAAGTCCTAATCCCTACGTTAATGCTTATCCCCCTGGCCAGTTTTACTCCGGCAAAATGACTTTGACCCACAACCCTGGCCCACAGCTTAATGATCTCTTTAATTAGTCTTACATGACTAAAAAACATCTCTGAAACAGGCTGAACCTCACTTAGCCCCTACATAGCGACAGACCCTTTATCCTCACCTCTCTTAGTGCTTACCTGTTGGCTTTTACCACTAATAATCTTAGCCAGCCAAAACCACACAGCTAATGAACCAATTAACCGCCAACGAAGTTTCATTGTGTTATTAACCTCCTTACAAATTTTTCTTATCCTAGCATTCAGCGCCACCGAAATCATCATGTTTTATGTTATATTTGAAGCCACCCTTATCCCCACCCTGATTATCATTACTCGCTGAGGAAATCAAGCAGAACGGCTAAACGCAGGCACCTACTTTCTTTTTTATACCTTAGCAGGTTCTTTACCCCTCTTAGTCGCCCTACTTTTGCTGCAAAACAGCACAGGCACTCTCTCCCTCCTCACCATTCAATACTCCAACCCCATGCCTTTTTTAACTTTCGGCGACAAGTTATGATGGGCCGGTTGTTTATTAGCATTCCTGGTAAAAATGCCGCTATATGGTGTTCACCTTTGATTACCAAAAGCCCACGTCGAAGCCCCAATTGCAGGCTCAATAGTACTAGCCGCCGTTCTTTTAAAACTGGGGGGCTATGGTATAATGCGCATAATCATCTTACTAGACCCCCTAACAAAAACTATGAGCTATCCTTTTATTATCCTGGCCCTGTGAGGGGTAGTCATAACCGGCTCAATCTGCTTGCGCCAAACAGACCTTAAATCCTTAATCGCATATTCATCTGTCAGCCACATGGGCCTTGTTGCAGGGGGTATTCTCATTCAAACCCCCTGGGGCTTCACAGGAGCATTAATCTTAATAATTGCCCATGGCCTTACTTCTTCCGCTCTTTTCTGCCTAGCCAACACCAATTACGAGCGTACCCATAGTCGAACCATACTCCTCGCTCGAGGGTTACAAACCATCCTCCCCCTTATAGCTTCCTGATGGTTTATTGCCAGCCTTGCAAACTTAGCCCTCCCCCCGCTCCCCAATTTAATGGGCGAACTAATAATCATCACTTCTTTATTTAACTGAACCTATTGAACAATTGCACTCACAGGCACGGGCACTCTCATCACCGCTGCTTACTCTTTATATATGCTCTTGATAACCCAACGGGGCCCAACCCCTATCCACACTATTGCCCTCCCTCCGACTCACTCACGAGAGCACCTACTTATGACCCTTCATCTTTTACCTTTAATTTTACTAATTACAAAGCCAGAACTAACCTGAGGGTGAGCCGCTTGTAGATATAGTTTAATAAAAACACTAGATTGTGATTCTAGTAATAGAAGTTGAAACCTTCTTATTCACCGAGAGAGGCTCGCAGCAATAAAGACTGCTAATCTTTTATGTCTTTGGTTAAACCCCAAAGCTCACTCGAGCGCTCCTAAAGGATAACAGCTCATCCATTGGTCTTAGGAACCAAAAACTCTTGGTGCAAGTCCAAGTAGCAGCTATGCTTTACACCCCCCTTTTTTTATCTTCCTCTATTATCCTTATCTTAATTATCTTATTATACCCTGCGATTTCAACCCTAATAACCCCCCTAAACCCGGGACTACAGCTATTTAATTACATCAAGCGGGCAGTAAAACTGGCCTTTTTTACTAGCCTCCTGCCAATAGCCCTCTACTTAAACGAAGGGGCAGAAACAATTACAACCACCTGGTCCTGAATAAACACCCTTATGTTCAATATCAGCCTCAGTTTTAAACTTGACATGTATTCATTAATCTTTCTACCAATTGCCCTATATGTGACTTGATCTATCCTGGAGTTTGCAGCCTGATATATGCATGCAGACCTACAAGTAAACCGATTCTTTAAATACCTTTTAATCTTCCTAATCGCTATAATCATCCTCGTGACTGCCAATAACATATTTCAACTTTTCATCGGCTGAGAAGGAGTCGGCATTATATCTTTTCTCCTTATCGGCTGATGATACGGTCGAGCAGACGCAAATACTGCTGCCCTCCAAGCAGTAATCTACAATCGAGTCGGCGATGTTGGGTTAATTTTCGCAATAGCATGATTCGCCACCAATTTAAACTCCTGAGAAATGCAACAACTATTTTTAACCCCTAAAACCTCAGAACTTACTCTCCCTTTAATTGGACTAATTATTGCTGCCACTGGTAAATCGGCCCAATTTGGGCTTCACCCCTGGCTCCCCGCAGCAATAGAAGGTCCTACGCCGGTCTCTGCCCTACTGCACTCTAGCACTATGGTTGTCGCAGGTGTCTTTTTACTCGTACGCATAGCCCCCCTCCTGGAAAGCAACCCCACCGCTTTAACCATCTGCCTCTGTCTTGGGGGTTTGACCACCTTTTTCACCGCCACTTGTGCCCTCACACAGAACGACATTAAAAAAATCGTAGCATTCTCTACATCTAGCCAACTAGGTTTAATGATAGTATCTATCGGCTTAAACCAACCTCAGCTGGCATTCTTACACATCTGTACCCACGCTTTTTTTAAAGCAATATTATTCCTATGTTCTGGCTCAATTATTCACAGCCTCAATGATGAACAAGACATTCGAAAAATAGGAGGAATACACAATCTTGCACCTTTTACATCCTCTTGTTTTACACTTGGAAGTCTTGCTTTAACTGGCACCCCCTTCTTAGCCGGCTTTTACTCCAAAGATGCTATTATTGAAGCCCTAAACACATCTTACCTTAACGCCTGAGCCCTCGTCCTCACCCTCTTAGCCACCTCTTTCACAGCCGTGTATAGCCTCCGTCTTGTATTTTTTGTTGTTATAGGACACCCACGATTTAATCCCCTAGCACCTATTAACGAAAATAACCCTCTCGTTATTAATCCCTTAAAACGGCTCGCCTGAGGAAGTATTATTGCAGGCCTCTTAATCGCCTCACAATTAACCCCCCTAAAAACACCCACTCTCTCAATACCCTGAATTATAAAATTAGCCGCTCTAATTGTATCAATTATAGGACTTGTAATCGCCCTAGACCTTGCCTCAATGACTAGTAAACAATTTAAACCCACCCCCTCCTTTGTCTCCCACCACTTCTCAAACATGTTAGGCTTCTTTCCTGCTATTGTCCATCACTTCCTACCAAAACCCAGCCTAGCCTTAGGCCAAACAATTGCCAGTCAAATAGTTGACCAAACTTGGCTAGAAAAAACAGGGCCACAGGCCATCTTCAACTACAACCGCCCCCTTATCGCAACAGCCAGTAACATCCAACAAGGAATAATTAAATCTTATATTACTTTATTTTTCTTTACACTTCTCCTAGCCACACTATTGGTGGGCTTCAACATTTTTTAAATCGCCCGAATACTGCCACGGCTTAAACCCCGGGTTAACTCTAACACCACGAACAAAGTTAACAACAAAACTCAACCACTAATAAGCAAGACGGCCCCGCCCGAAGAGTAAATTAAAGCCACCCCCCCCACGTCCCCCCGCACGCTAAAAAACTCATCTAACTCCTCCGCCGGGACTCACGAAAACTCGTGCCACCCGCTTTTAAACAGAAGAGACACCAACAACAAACCCACTAAATAACTAACCACCAACCGCACAACTAACCGACTTCCTAAACTCTCCGGAAAAGGCTCTGCTGCCAAAGCAGCAGAATATGAAAAAACAACCAACATCCCCCCCAAGTAAATCAAAAATAACACCAAAGATAGAAAAGAGCCCCCATGTCCAACTAAAAGCCCACACCCCACACACGATACCACCACCAAACCTAATGCAGCAAAATAAGGGGACGGGTTAGAAGCAACCGCTACCAACCCAAAAACTAAGCTAAATAAAAGAAAACACATAACATATGACATAGTTCTCACCAGGGCTTTAACCAGGACTAACGGCTTGAAAAACCATCGTTGTATTCAACTACAAGAACTTAATGGCCCACCTACGAAAGACACACTCCCTATTTAAAATTGCTAATGACGCACTAGTTGACCTCCCCGCCCCCTCCAACATCTCTGCCTGATGAAACTTTGGCTCCCTTTTAGGACTTTGCCTAGTAGCCCAGCTTGCAACAGGCCTTTTTCTTGCCATACACTACGCTTCTGATATCTCAATAGCTTTTTCATCAGTCACACATATTTGCCGGGACGTCAACTATGGTTGACTCATTCGAAACATACACGCCAACGGAGCATCCTTTTTTTTCATTTGTATCTACTTCCACGTTGGGCGGGGCCTTTACTATGGCTCCTACGTATATAAAGAAGTATGAAATATTGGAGTTATCCTTCTACTGCTTACAATAATAACGGCCTTCGTAGGTTATGTGCTCCCCTGGGGCCAAATATCATTTTGGGGCGCCACTGTCATTACTAACCTATTGTCCGCCACTCCTTATATAGGAGACACTCTAGTTCAATGAATTTGAGGCGGCTTCTCAGTTGACAGCCCTACTCTGACTCGGTTTTTCGCCTTCCACTTTATTCTTCCCTTCATCATTGCAGCTGCAACAGTCATCCACCTGCTTTTTTTACACGATACAGGCTCAAACAACCCAGTCGGATTAAGCCCCAACGTAGACAAAATCACCTTCCACCCGTACTTCTCCTATAAAGATATTTTAGGCTTTACAACTTTTTTACTCGCACTAATCTCACTATCCTTATTCTTGCCCAACCTACTAGGAGACCCAGATAACTTCACCCCAGCCAACCCCTTAGTCACCCCGCCTCACATCAAACCAGAATGATACTTTTTATTCGCCTACGCAATCCTGCGATCTATCCCCAACAAGCTAGGAGGAGTACTAGCTCTTTTGGCCTCTATTCTTGTCCTAATACTGGTTCCCTTTTTACACACGTCAAAACGACGAAGCTTAACAAACCGCCCAATTTCACAACTCCTTTTTTGACTGCTAATTGCAGACGTAGCAATCCTTACTTGAATTGGAGGAATACCTGTAGAAACCCCCTACGTTATCATCGGCCAGGCGGCATCCCTCATCTACTTTTTACTATTCTTAGTCTTCATGCCGGCCGCCGGCATCTTTGAAGACAAAACGCGCTTCAGACGCCGCCCTAGTAGCTCAGCGCCCAGAGCGCCGGTCTTGTAAACCGGCCGCCGGAGGTTAAAATCCTCCCTAGCGCTTCAAAGAAGAAAGATTTTAACTTTCACCCCTAGCTCCCAAAGCTAGGATTCTGAGTTAAACTATTCTTTGCACCACAAAGACATATATGTATTTACACCATATATTTATGTCAAACATATCAATAATTATTAAGGACATTCAAATTAAAATGCACATATATATTATTAATTACATATAGCCATCAATTAGTACCTAAGGTATACATAAAGCATACAAATCTTAAACAATAGTAATTCCTTTAATTACTGGCGAGATTTAAGACCGAACACATTTAAACCATAAGTTAAGTTATACCAGGACTCAAAATCTCGTCAAGAAAACCAGTTGAGCCCAATAAGAACCGACCATCAGTTGATATCTCTACGCATTCGTTTAATGATGGTCAGGTCCATTACTCGTGGGGGTTTCACTTAGTGAATTATTCCTGGCATCTGGTTCCTACTTCAGGTTCACACATTTCGTTACTCCCCACACATTCATCGACGCTTGCATAAGTTAATGGTGGAGTACATACTCCTCTTTAACATCACATGCCGGGCGTTCTCTCCACAGGCGCAGCGGGTTTTTCTTTTTTTTTTTTCCTTTCACCTGGCATTTCAGAGTGCATAAATCAGTATTATTCTTTTAGGAGAGTACCCTGAATTCAAGGAATAGGTATGTTTGGAGTTTAACATTACTTAAGATTTGCATATGTTAATATCAAGAGCATAATGCATTTTTTTTCTCCTAATTTTCTATTACGCCCCCTTCTCGGGTTTTTCGCGTTAAACCCCCCTACCCCCCTACACTCGTGAGATCCTTAAGACTCCTGAAAACCCCCCGGAAACAGGAAGACCCCGAGTAGTATAAAACTAGCCCAAAATGCGTGTATTTACAATATTAAACTATTACAACATTTTATATTT